CTAAAAGGAAACCTTTTATTTACAACTTTGAAGGATGTTAGTTTAAAAATAACTTAAGATCTTAGAAAAATAATATAGAGGGGATAATAAGTAATGATGAAAAATTAAATGTAAATATAATTGGTAAAAAGATTTTCTTATTAGTATTATGAGATAAAGATCACGAAAAGTTTGATGAGTTAAGTGTAAGGGAGGAGATAATAATTCGTAGGTAATAATAAAGAGTAATAAGAGCTGCAAATAATATAATAGCTAAAGGTAAGAATTGGAGGTTTATAGATAATTGTTGAATAATTAACCATTTCGGTAGAAATCCAATAAAAGGAGGTAAACCACCTAATGAAAGAAGACAGATAAAGCATAAAATTTTCATAGGAGATCTAAAAGATGCATGAGATAAATGAGAAATATGAAATGCTTGCTGAAAAAAAAATAATATACCAACTGAAGATGAGATAAAAGAGTAAAAAATAAAATAATAAAGTCAATATATTTCTCTTAGAGATATTGATAAAAGTATTCATGATATATGATTAATAGATGAAAAGGCAATCAGTTTTCGTAATATGGTTTGATTTACTCCACCAATTCCTCCTACTAATCTGGAAACAAGTGCGAAAAAAATCAGAAATTTTTGGTTAAAAATATTATTTAAAGTGTAAGAAATTAAAACTATAGGTGCAATTTTTTGGATAGTTATTAGAACAATAGCTGAAATTCAATCTAAACCTTCTATAACTTGGGGAAATCAAAAGTGGAATGGTGCTGCTCCCATTTTTAATAATAAAGCTAATTCAATAAGTAAGTTAACATTCATAGGTATATAAAGTATAAGAGAAGCTGATGCAATAATTGCTGCTGATCCGAGGGCTTGAATTAAAAAATATTTTAAAGAGGCCTCTGAGGAAAATCTATTTTTTTTAATGGCAATAATAGGAATAAATGAAAGTAAATTTAATTCTAGACCCACTCATGCAGCTAACCAGGTTGGAGAAGATACTGATAAAAAAATTCCTAAAATAAGTGTAAAGAAAAAGAGAGGATGAAAAATGTGAATTAAAATTAAAAAGAGAGAAGTTGAAATTCCCATAGGTGGGGTATGAGCCCACTAGCTTAATTAGCTTATCTTTTTAAGATTGATTCTAACAGTTTAATTAATTTATATGAGGGAAAAAGTAAAATGAGGTGGCTGAGTGAAATAGGCATTAGATTGTAAATCTAAAAACGGGATAATATCTCTTTCATTAGGTCTTATAGTGGAAATTAAAGACGTTAGATTGCAAATCTGAAGATGTATAAAATATACTGAGACTTAAAAATCATTATAATTTTTAGCATATATATATACAGATATATGTATGTAATTTTATTTAGACTCACATTATCAGAGTGAATAGTTGCATATACGAATTTCATACTTATTAAATATGATAGAAAGAGATGCATTATAGTATAGGAATTGGTGTTCTTCCTCTAAATCTGAATAAGAGAGGAAGAATACCAGTGAATATACTATTCTTATTAAATGATAAATTACAGCATTTCTTTTTTAATAATTATTAATCTTTAAATGTATATAGACAAATTTATAGTTTAGTGATCTTTAAAGTAAGGAGTGTTCCAGTTCTACTTAAATTATTTACATATGGTCTCATATATAATGCTATTTAATTATAAACTTTCTTTTGTTTTGATACACATTAATCTAATTTTTTTAACGTAGTTATTTTTACAAAGTTTAGTTGAAATGAATATTTTTATTTATTACAGGTTAATCTTTTATAGATATATATTTATTTGTATATTCTCTTTAACAAAATATAGTGTGATTAATAAAATATTTAAAAATGTTGACTTGCTATTACTGGAAGATATATATATTTAAATATAGTCATTTAATTATTTTTGATCTCATTTAATTTAATTTGGAGATTTTCTCTTTATATAATAGGCAACTAAATAAATTTAGAAATGCATTTATATAATAGCTTTAAATTATATAGATATATATATGATTTGTAATTTATTTTATAGGATTATAAATGAATTAATATATATATATATATATATATATATATATATATAAGGGGTCTAATAGTTTTATAAAACATAAAAGGAGAATGAGTATATAATGGTGTAAAATTAGCATATAAAATTTTGATTTTTAAGGAGTAAGTGTAATTCTTTCTTGTATAAAAACTTTACTATTGTTGTAGTTTTTTATCATGCCACTAAATTATTACAGTTGTTCTGTCTTGTAATTGTTGATGTAGTTATGTAATCAGTTTGTATTAGATAAAAGCTTTAGAAATATCGATCAACTTTATTGATTTATATAAGTGTATATAATATATTAAAGTTTGATTCTTGCTTGTTATATATTTTAATAATAAAATACACATTTAAATTTTTGTAGGACTAATTAATTATTTATTTAAATAATAAGTGATTATTGAGCATTTATTATCTTATAAAATCGAAGTGTGAGGCATTAATATTATAATTGAAAAATTGAATTAGTAATTATTTTTAATTCTGACTAAAAAATTTGTGCCAGCAGTCGCGGTTATACTTAGGGAGTAAATATATAAGTGTTGATTAATAGTTAAGCAATTTATATTCTAAATTTATTTGATCTGAATTAGTAAAAGGTGAAATTAGTTTACTAAATATTAGTTTAAAGAAGTTTCTTAATATATGCTGAGGCTATATAATTTGTGAAATAAACTAGGATTAGATACCCTATTATACGCGGATTCAATAAAAACAAAATATCAGATTATTTTTAGTTATGTTCTTAAAAATCAAAGAACTTGGCGGTACTTTAGTCTTGTTAGAGGAACCTGTTTTATAAGTGATAATCCACGTAGAATCTTGCTTAATTTTGTATAAACAGTATGTATACCGTCATTATTAGATAATTTCTATAGAAGTAATTGTTAAAATTAATTATTGATATATTAAGTATATTAGATCAAGGTGCAGCTTATAGTTAAGTAAAAATGGGTTACAATAATTTATAATTAAATGGATTAATTATTGAATAATGATTATGAAGGTGGATTTAATTGTAATTTTTAATTTAATAAGGAGAGATGATAGTAGCTCTAGATTATGTACATATCGCCCGTCGCTTTCACTACAAGGTGAAATAAGTCGTAACATAGTAGGTGTACTGGAAAGTGTACCTAGAGAGATAAAGCTTAATAATTGAGCAGTTCATTTACATTGAAATGGTTCTTGTGCGAATCGAGATATCTTTATTTAATATAAATAGCTATAAATTAATGAATAAATGATTAAATCTGAAGTTTTAAGAAAAATATTTTAAAAATAAAAATAATAAATAGTAGATTTTATTGAAGAATTAAATAAGGCTGGCGATAGTAAAATAGTACTGAAGGGGAAATTTGTAATAGGTGTTTTATATAAATATAAATTTTAGTAGATTTAAAAATTTGTACCTTGAGTATCAGGGATAATCAAAATTTATAATATATTATTTAAATCTCGATAGGAAAGCGTCTAATTATAATTTATTAATTTATGTGAAAAATAATATTTAAAATATAATTAGTGGTGAAATGTTTATCGAATTTTTTATATCTAGTTGCTTTTGAAATAAATTTAATTTAGTTTATTTTTTTATTGAGAAATAAATAAAGTATAGGAGGGAAGAGCTTCTTATACAAAAATGTAGTAGTAGTGGAAAAATATATAATTGTTTAGTATAAATAGGCTTAAGGGTAGCTATTTTTATAAAGTGTTTTAACTAATAAACTAAGCATGAAGTAATAATTCTTTACTATAGTAAATAGCTTTTATATATAATGTTTAAATATTTGTAATAATGATTTTATTAGTAACATTTATTATTTATAATAATAAATAAATTTTTATTAATTTATAAAAAGGAATTGTTTTTATAAAGGAACTCGGCAAATAAAAATTTCTGCCTGTTTATCAAAAACATGTCCTATTGGAGTTTTAATAGGTTTGGCCTGCCCACTGATATTTAAAGGGCCGCGGTATATTGACCGTGCGAAGGTAGCATAATCATTAGTTTTTTAATTGAAGGCTTGTATGAATGGTCGGACAAGAAATAAGCTGTCTTTATAAAATTTATTGAATTTAACATTTAAGTAAAAAGGCTTAAATAAATCAAGGGGACGATAAGACCCTATAAAGCTTTATAATTTTTTTAATTTATTAAGAACGGGTTGTAGAAATTAATTTATTAGAGAAATTATTATGTTGGGGCGACAGAGGTAGAATTTATAGGTATCTGCTTTATTTTTATAACATTAATTTTTGAATATATAATTGATCCTAAATTATAGATTATAAGTTTAAGTTACTTTAGGGATAACAGCGTAATTTTTTTTGAGAGCCCTTATCGAGAAAAAAGTTTGCGACCTCGATGTTGAATTAAGTTATCTACTTATAGTGCAGCAGCTAAGAATAGATGGTCTGTTCGACCTTTAAATACTTACATGATTTGAGTTCAAACCGGCGTGAGCCAGGTTGGTTTCTATCTTTTGATATAGAGAAATTTTTTTAGTACGAAAGGATTAAAAAGTTTAAATATTTTATAAATTAATAATATTGATAAAATTTAATTATGAAATTGCTAATAATTTTGTAAAGATGAATATAGAGATCAATGTTTATATCATTGAAGGTAAAATATTATTAGTTAACTATTTTTAGTTTTATGTTATCTTTGTTAATAATTATTAATTATTTAATTTTAATTATTTGTGTTTTAATTAGTGTTGCATTTGTTACTTTATTAGAACGTAAGATTTTAGGTTATATCCAAATTCGTAAGGGTCCTAATAAGGTGGGATTTATAGGGCTGTTACAGCCATTTTCTGATGCTGTAAAGTTGTTCACTAAAGAACAAACAATACCTACATTATCTAATTTCTTTCCATATTACCTATCTCCCGTTTTTAGATTATTTGTTTCTTTGATTGTTTGAAGTGTTTTACCATACGAAACGGGTCTTATGAATTTTAATTTAGGTATTTTATTTTTCTTATGTTGTTTAAGTTTGGGAGTATATTCAACTATAGCAGCTGGCTGATCTTCTAATTGTAAGTATTCTCTTTTGGGGAGGCTTCGGGCTGTAGCACAAACAATTTCTTATGAGGTAAGGTTGGCTTTAATTTTGTTATCTATTATTTTTTTAATTGGGGGTTTTAATATGGATTTATTCAATAATTATCAAACTTTTATTTGATTTTTATGATTTACTTTACCTCTTTCTCTTATTTGATTTGCTTCTTGTTTGGCTGAGACAAATCGAACTCCTTTTGATTTTGCTGAAGGAGAATCGGAATTAGTATCTGGATTTAATACGGAGTATGGTGCTGGGGGTTTTGCATTAATTTTCATAGCTGAGTATGCAAGTATTTTATTTATAAGAGCTCTTTTTGTAATTGTTTTCTTAGGGGCTAACCCTTGCAGAATCTTATTTTATTTAAAATTAAGATTAATTGCTTTTATTTTCGTATGAGTGCGTGGCACTTTACCTCGTTTGCGTTATGATAAGTTAATATATTTAGCGTGAAAAGGTTTTTTACCTGTCTCTTTAAATTATTTATTTTTTTTTATAGGGGTTAAAATAATATGTTTTGTGTGTTTAATTTAATATTTGCTAATGTTTTTGTGAAATAATATAGGTAATAAATACTATTACATTATTAGCTGTATCAGTGCTATCCTTTTATCAGGCACTATATTAAGATTGATAGAATTTTTTCTATTGAATGTTTTCAAAACATTAGTTTTATTTTAAACTAATCAATCAATCTAAACACTTATCTCATCATATTAGAGTTAAGGGGTTAATAATATAGTAAGAGAAGTATACAATTGTTAAAATTTGACCAGTTAAAACATATGGATCTTCTACTGGGCGAGCTCCAATTCATGTTAATAAAACTACCGTTGAGACAAATGATCAAAATAAGAATTGATTTAAAGGGTAAAATGTTAATCTTCGAAACTTAGAGAAGTGTGTAAATGGGAGAATAAATAAAATAGCAACTGATAGGACGAGAGCGATTACTCCACCTAATTTATTTGGAATGGAACGTAGAATTGCGTATGCAAATAAGAAATATCATTCTGGTTGAATATGTGCTGGGGTTACTAGGGGGTTGGCCGGAATAAAATTATCTGGATCTCCTAACAAGTATGGATTTAATAGAGTTAGTATAATTAGGAATAATAATATAGCTCCAAATCCTATAATATCTTTAAATGTAAAATATGGATGAAAGGGCACTTTATCTACTTGTCTTGATATTCCTAATGGGTTATTTCCTCCTGTTTGATGAAGAAATAAAATATGCACTATAGTCAGTGCTGCAATAATAAATGGAAGAAGAAAATGGAAAGTGAAGAATCGGGTTAAAGTGGCATTATCTACAGCAAATCCTCCTCATACTCATTGAACTAAATCTGTACCAATATAAGGTACGGCAGATAAGAGATTAGTAATAACTGTGGCTCCTCAGAATGATATTTGTCCTCACGGTAGGACGTATCCTAAGAAAGCTGTTCCTATAGTTGCAAATAAGAGTAAAACTCCTACCGACCAAGCATGAATAAGTATATATGATCCATAATAAATGCCTCGTCCAATGTGTATAAATAAGCAGATAAAGAAAAAAGAGGCACCGTTTGCATGAAGTGTTCGTAAGAGTCATCCATAATTAACATCACGGCAGATATGGTTTACTCTAGAAAATGCTAAATCAATATGAGCTGTGTAGTGTATTGCTAAAAATAATCCTGTAGCAATTTGGAGTACTAGACATAAACCTAGAAGAGATCCAAAATTTCAGAAAATTGAAATATTTCTTGGTAGTGGTATATCTACAAGTGCTCCGTTAGCAATTTTAAATAAAGGATGTGATTTTCGTATTGGTGTTGTCATTATGAGAGTCGTAGTGGTCCGAAAAATATATTTGTAATTTTTACCACTGCGAAAAGGGCTAATAAAAGATAAATTACAATAAAAATAGTGAATATTATAGTTGATTGATTATAGATGGACCTAGTGAGGAAACTAGTAAGATTAAGGGAATTGAATAAATAAATGTTAGTTGAGTTAGATTGATTGATAAGACTAATAAGAGAGTCTCTAAATATAAAACAAATTGAAATAATAGGAACAAAAAATAGAAGAATTAAAAAAGATGGCAGCGAGAAAATAAATGCTTCATTTGATGCTAAGGAGGTAATATAGATAAATAAAACTAATATTCCTCCTAGAAAAATTAAAAATAAAATATAAGAAAATCAAAATGAGGGTATCATAATTCCTCTACATGAGCAAATGAGAGTAGTTTGAAGAAGGAGAGCTAATCCTATAGACAATGGATGTGTTAATTGAGTAAAGAGTAGAGCAGTAAAAAGAGTTAATGGTAAAGTAATGAGTAAAATATCAGAAAATAGTTTATATAAAATATTAATTTTGGGAATTAATGATAGGGGTTTCCTCTTTTTCTGAAGCCTTAAGAAAAAAATTTCATTTTTGGTTTACAAGACCAGGGTTTTGTAATTAAACTATTAAGGCAATGTTATTTTTAATTATTTAATTATTTGTTCTATTATTATAATTTTTTGCGGATTATGATCTTTTTGTTTATACCGAAAACATTTATTAAATATATTGCTTAGATTAGAATTTATTATACTTGGTATTTTTTGAATAATAAGTTTAAGAATTTGTTTTTTGGGTGGTGAAGTTTTTTTTGTCTTATTTTTTTTAACTTTAGCAGCTTGTGAGGGGGCTTTAGGTTTATCTCTTTTGGTTAGGGTTGTTCGGACTCATGGTAATGATTGCTTTAATAGATTTAGAATATTAGAATGTTAAAATATACTTTATCTTTATTTTTATTAATTCAAGCTAGAAATCGATGAGAGGTTGTCCAATTTTTTTTATTTTTTTTAAGGTTTCTTTTTGGTATTTTAAGAAGTCATTATTTTTTAATTTCTAGGCTAGGAAGAATATTAGGATGTGATTTTATTAGTTTTATTTTAATTTTTCTTAGTTTATGAATTATAGGATTAGTTGTAATATCTAGATATAAAATTAAATTTGAGGGAAATCATTCTTCTTTATTTCTAATTGTAAATATTTTATTGTTAATTTTTCTGGTTGTTACTTTTAGATCTATGGATTATTTATTATTTTATATTAGATTTGAAAGGTCTTTAATTCCTACTTTAATTTTAATTTTGGGATGAGGCTACCAGCCTGAGCGTGTCGAAGCTGGTATTTATATGCTCTTTTACACTTTATTCGCTTCTCTCCCTTTACTTGTTTCATTACTTAGAATTTATAGCTCGGATTTTAGATTAACTTTAAATGTGGTGAGTCAGGTAAATAGATTCGATTTTATTGGTGTAATTTGATATTTTGCTAGGGTATTTGCTTTTATTGTAAAATTACCTATATATTTATTTCATCTTTGGTTACCAAAGGCTCATGTTGAAGCTCCGGTGGCTGGGTCTATAATTCTAGCAGGGGTTTTATTAAAGCTTGGTGGTTATGGATTAATTCGGATTTTACCTTTATTCAGAGGAATAAATAAATTATATTCTGGATTATGAATTAGGGTTGCTATTTTAGGTGGATTTATTGTTAGAATAATATGTTTACGTCAGGTTGATATTAAATCTTTAATTGCTTATTCTTCTGTTGCTCATATAGGATTAGTGTTATGTGGCTTGGTAGTGTTTGGTTGGTGGGGATTAAATGGTGCGGTAGTTGTTATGGTTGGTCATGGATTATGCTCTTCTGGTTTATTTTGTTTAGCAAATATAGTATACGAGCGTATTGGAAGTCGAAGATTACTGATTAGTAAAGGGTTACTTAGTTTTATACCTAGAATAGGGCTTTGATGATTTCTATTAAGGATTGGTAATATGGCAGCTCCACCTACTTTAAATTTATTAGGTGAGGTTAATTTAATTATAAGGGTTGTTAGTTGAAGATCACTTACTATACTAGGAATTTCTTTGTTATCATTTTTTAGTGCTGCTTATACTTTATACATATATTCTTTAAGTCAACATGGTGTTTTTTTTAATTCTGTTTATTCTGTGTGTTCTGGAAAAGTTCGAGAATATTTGATTTTATTTCTTCATTGATTTCCTTTAAATATTCTTATTTTAAAGGGTAGAATATTAATTCCTTTATATTAAGTTTAAGTAGTTTAAAAAAAATATTGGTTTGTGGGACCAAAGATATAAGTATTTTATCTTAGACCATGAGTTGAAAAATCAAAATTCATTTAAATAGATTAGTATTTTTATGTTTTAGTTCTTTTATTTTACTATTGTTTTCTATTTGATTTTTAAGTAAAGAGATGGTTTATTTCATTGAATGGGAGTTTATTTCATTGAATTCTTGTTCAATTGTTGTTAGTTTAATTTTTGATTGGATATCATTAATATTTTTAAGATTTGTGTTTTTTATTTCTGCTATAGTTTTATTTTATAGGGGCGATTACATATTAGGTGATTTAAATTTTAATCGTTTTATATATTTGGTTTTATGTTTTGTAGCTTCTATAGCTGCGTTAATCATTAGGCCCAATTTAATTAGAATTTTATTGGGTTGGGATGGCTTAGGTTTAGTATCATATGCTTTAGTTATTTATTATTCTAATGAAAAGTCTGCTAATGCTGGCATATTAACTGTTCTATCTAATCGAGTTGGTGATGTTGCTATTTTATTAAGGATTGCTTTAATGTTTAATATAGGGGGCTGAAATTTTTATTTTTACACGAATTATATGGAAGATGATAAACTAGGAATAATTTTAAAATTTTTAATTGTTTTGGCAGCAATAACTAAAAGTGCTCAAATACCTTTTTCAGCTTGACTTCCAGCTGCTATAGCAGCTCCTACGCCAGTTTCATCTCTTGTTCATTCATCTACATTAGTTACTGCTGGCGTTTATCTTCTTATTCGATTTAGAAGCGCTATTAACGATTCTCAAGCGCAGTCTTTTTTATTAATTATTTCTTGTTTAACTATATTTATAGCTGGTTTAGGTGCAAACTTTGAATATGATTTAAAGAAAATTATTGCTTTATCAACTTTAAGACAATTAGGTGTAATAATTAGAATTTTGAGCTTGGGGTTTGCAGATTTAGCTTTTTTCCATTTATTATCTCATGCTTTATTTAAGGCTTTATTATTTATATGTGCTGGGGTTATCATTCATAATGTAAAAGAATATCAAGATATTCGTTGTATGGGGGGTCTTGTTGAATTTATACCTCTTACTAGAATGTGTATAAATTTAGCTAATTTAGCTTTATGCGGTATACCTTTTTTAGCAGGATTTTATTCTAAGGATATAATTTTAGAGGTGGCTTTTATAAGAAAAATTAATTTTATTTCTTTCATTTTATATGCTTTAGCTACTGGACTTACTGTTTGTTATACATTTCGTTTGATTTATTATAGATTAAGTGGTAATTTTAATTTAGGTGGTTTAAGTTTAATTGCAGATAATTCTTTTATTATAACTAGTCCTATACTAGGTCTTAGGATGGGGGCTATTGTAGGGGGTTGTTTTTTATCTTGAATAATTTTCCCAGAGCCTTATATAATTTGTATAAGGTTTGGGTTTAAAACTTTGCCATTATTAGTGAGATTTTCAGGTGGATTTATTGGTTATATATTAAATATTATAAGGGTAAATTTTAATTTAAAATCTTTAAGGTTGTACAAAGGAGTAGTTATTATAGGATCAATATGATTTATGCCTTTTTTATCTACATTTAGTTTAAATTTTAACAGTTTAAAACTAAGACATTTAATTTTAAAAAGAGGAGACGGGGGCTGATCGGAGTTCTATGGTGGTCAAGGAATTTATAGGTTTATTACTAATAACTCTCAATATCTTCAAGTGTTTCAAGATAATAGGGTAAAAATTTTTATAAAAGTTTTTATAATTTGATTTATTATTATCTTTTTTATTATCTATTCAAATAATTTAAGTTAAGAATATTGCATTGAAGCTGCAAATGTGATCTTTAGGATCTGTGAATGGAATTTTAGAGGAAAAAATTTCCCAGCTTTATAGTGAAAATATAATATGTTAAAATACACCACTAAAACGTAAGATATAAGTGGAATCGAACCACTTGAGAGAAAAGTTAGAAGCTTTTTCTCTACCCAAAAATATCTCTTAATAGGAAATCTATAATTTCAATTATATCATTAACAGTGATATGCCTCTCTTTGGCTTCTATTAAAATTAGAGGTCAATTGACCAAAATTTAGGCCGAAACTAAATGTAATATTTCACTTTCTAATTCAAAGTTAGTTCAATAAGAACACCTTATGAATGCAAATCAAAAATCATTAATTAGACTATAACTTTAATTAGATCAATCCAATGCTCCTTGGTATCATTCATAGTAAAGACCAAATAACAAAATTGCTAGAAAAATAGTGCCTGTAATTAATCAAGAATAAATTCTCGTGATGTGAATAGTTGAAGCTAAGGGTAATAAAAGTGTAATTTCAACATCAAAAATTAAAAAAATCACTGCAATTAAGAAAAATCGTAGAGAGAAGGGTAATCGTCCTGATCCTTTGGGATCAAAGCCACACTCATAAGGAGAACTTTTTTCTCGATCAATAATCATTTTTTTAGATAGAATTGAAGCTAATATTATAACAATAGTTGCTAATAAAATAGTAGTTAAAATAATAGAAATGATAATTATAATTGCTTTTTCTAAAGAAAATTAGACTGGTTGGTTGGAAGCCAACTATACTTTTTATATTAAAAAAGCAGCCACCTCATCAATAAATGAATACATAAAGGAAGAGTCATACTACATCTACAAAATGTCAATATCAAGCTGCAGCTTCAAATCCAAAGTGGTGATTAGCTGAGAAATGGCATCTATAGAGACGGTATCAACAAATAGCTAAAAATCTTGAGCCAATAATAACATGAAGTCCATGGAATCCTGTAGCAACAAAAAAAGTGGATCCGTAAACTGAATCTGCGATTGTAAAAGATGCTTCAATATATTCAAAAGCTTGAAGGGCTGTAAAATAGAATCCAAGGATAACTGTCAAGGCTAATCTCTGGATGGCCTGAGAGTGGTTTGACTCTATAATTGCATGGTGAGCTCAGGTTACCGTTGCTCCAGATGATAATAAAATTGTTGTATTAAGTAAGGGAATTTGGAATGGGTTAAAAGGCTCAATTCCAAGTGGAGGTCAACATATTCCAATTTCTACTGTTGGGGCTAATCTTCTATGGAAAAATGCTCAAAAAAAGGAAAAGAAAAATAAAACTTCAGAGGCAATAAAGAGAATTATTCCTCATCGAAGGCCGTTTATAACAATTCTTGTATGAAGGCCCTGATATGTTCCTTCTCGAGTGATATCTCGTCATCATTGAATTATAGTTAATATAGTTGCTAAAATTCCTAGTATAAGAAGGTCTATGTTAAATTGGTGAAATCATTTTACAAGTCCTGTGGTTAATATTATAGCTCTAATAGATCCTGTAAGTGGTCAAGGTCTTATATCTACAAGATGGTAGGCATGTATACCGTGTGATGATGTCATTAGTTTAATTAATTAATTTCTCCTGCGTAGAGAGTTCTTAAAACTGCAAATACATAAGATTGAATAATTGCTACAGCAGATTCTAATAAAAGTAATAAGATTTGAGTTAATAGAAGAAACGATACTAGAGTTGTTGAAAGAGAAGGACCAGTTCCTCTTAATAAAGTGAGTAAAAGATGACCTGCAATTATATTGGCTGCTAATCGTACTGCTAAGGTACCTGGTCGAATAAGATTTCTTAAAGTTTCAATTAGGACTATAAAAGGTATAAGAGCTGGGGGTGTTCCTTGGGGCACTAAATGGGCAAATATGTGTTGTGTGTGGTTAATTCATCCAAAAATTATAAAAGTTAATCATAGGGGTAATGAAAGAGATAATGTTATTACTAGATGTCTTGTTCTGGTAAATACATATGGTAAAAGTCCTAAAAAGTTATTAAAGACGATTAATCTAAATAAGGAGACAAAAATAATTGTTCTACCTAAATGAGATGGTCCTAATAATGTTTTAAATTCTAAATGAAGCGTATTAATTAATTTCCTTCATGTGAGAGATCAGCGAGATGGGGAGATTCAATACAAATAAGGGATAAATAAAAGTCCTAAAAATGTAGATGCTCAGTTTAACGATAGTGATATAATTCTCGACGATGGTTCAAAAATAGAGAATAATCTTGTTATCATGTTCAGGGCTTTCTTTGTAATGAATATTTAGAAGGAGTTGATGAAATTTTAGGAAATGATACAATATAATAGTTTATAATAAAGTAAATAATAAATCTAACAAGGAATATAAAAAAGAGATTTAATCATATTAAAGGCTCTATTTGAGGCATTAAGAACTATCCAATAAGGATAAATTAGAAATGACAATTCTATATTATTAATTTAATTAAGTTCTTCACCAGAAGTAGGCGTCTCTACTATATTAGGTTTAAAAGACCTAAACTTACTTTCAGTCATCTGTTGAATCCACTATTGAAGAAATTCAATTTAAAAACGAATCTGTGGGCACTCTTTCTAAAACAATAGGTATAAATCTATGATTAGCACCACAAATCTCTGAACATTGACCATAAAATAATCCTGGGCGGTTAATCATAAATCTGACTTGATTTAATCGACCTGGTACTGCATCAGCTTTAACACCAAGAGCTGGAACTGTTCAGGAGTGGATAACATCGGCTGCTGTAATCAGGACTCGAATTTGTGTATTCATTGGAAGAACAGTTCGATTATCTACATCCAATAATCGAAAACCTGAATTGGGGAGATCTGCTGTAGGAAGTATATAAGAGTCAAATTCTACTTGTAAAAAGTCTGAATATTCATATCTTCAATATCATTGATGACCAATTGTTTTTAGGGTAACTCTTGGTCTATTTACTTCATCTAATAAATATAATAAGCGAAGCGATGGTAGGGCAATAAAAATCAAAATTAAAGCAGGAAGAATAGTTCAAATAATCTCAATTGTTTGATTTTCTAATAAAAATCGATTAGTTAATGAATTGAAGAAAAGAGATCCTATTATATAACCTACAAAGGTTGTAATTAAAATTAATACAATTATAGCATGATCATGAAAAAATGTTAATTGTTCTATTAAAGGTGAAGCTCTATCTTGGAATCCTAGATTTCCTCATGTTGGCATTTGTTTTAAAGATAAATTAACTATTATCTTGACTATCATGAGGAATATTAAATTCCATCTTAGGAACCTAAATCCTATGTATTCTTTATACTATCTTGACTATCATGAGGAATATTAAATTCCATCTTAGGAGCTTAAATCCTATGTATTCTTTATACTATCTTGACTATTATGAGGAATTTTAATTCCTCTTATTTATTTTAAATTTGAGTCTATTGTAAAACATTAATTTAATTAATTAGAAGAGATTATAGGAATTTCTATATAACTATGATCGGCAGGAGGATAATTGTGCTTTCATTCGATAGATGACGGTAAGAATAAAGAGAATATAATAGGACGAGCTGCAATTAGTGCTTCTCAAACTACTATAATAAATCCTAAAACTGCTACTAAAGAAACTAAAGATCCTATAGATGAGACAACATTTCATGCTGAATATGCATCTGGGTAGTCTGAGTACCGCCGAGGTATTCCATTTAGTCCTAAGAAATGCTGAGGAAAAAATGTAATGTTAACTCCAATGAATATAGTAAGGAAGTGAATCTTTAATCATTTTGGATTTAATGAGACTCCCGTAAATAAAGGGAATCAATGGGCAATTCCAGCGAAAATACCAAATACGGCTCCTATAGATAGAACATAATGGAAATGAGCAACTACATAATAGGTATCGTGTAGAATAATGTCAATAGAAGAGTTGGCTAACACTACACCAGTTAAACCTCCTACTGTAAATAAGAAAATAAAACCAAGTGCTCATATTAAAGATGGTCTGTAATTTAATTGGGTGCCATGAAGAGTGCCTAATCATCTAAAAATTTTAATGCCAGTTGGGACAGCAATAATTATAGTGGCAGATGTAAAGTAGGCTCGTGTATCTACATCTATACCAACTGTGAATATATGGTGGGCTCAAACAATAAATCCTAAAATACCAATGGCTAATATAGCATAAATTATTCCTAATGTTCCAAACGATTCTTTTTTTCCGGATTCTTGTCTAACAATATGGGAAATCATACCAAAGGCTGGCAGAATTAAAATATAAACTTCAGGATGCCCAAAAAATCAAAATAGATGTTGGTATAAAATAGGATCTCCTCCTCCTGCGGGATCAAAGAAAGAGGTATTTAAATTTCGATCTGTTAAGAGTATAGTAATTGCGCCAGCTAACACTGGAAGAGATAATAGAAGTAAAATAGCAGTAATAAATACTGATCATACAAATAAGGGTATACGGTCTATAGTTATACCTACAGATCGTATGTTAATAACTGTTGTAATAAAATTTACTGCCCCTAAAATAGATGACACACCTGCTAAATGGAGAGAAAAAATTCCTATATCAACAGAAGCACCAGCATGGGCGATAGCTGCGGATAGGGGAGGATAAACTGTTCATCCTGTTCCTACACCACTCTCTACTATTCCTCTTATTAGAAGTAATGTTAATGAGGGAGGAAGTAATCAAAATCTTATATTATTTATACGTGGGAAAGCTATATCGGGAGCTCCTAATATTAGAGGTACTAATCAATTTCCGAAGCCTCCAATTATAATAGGTATAACTATGAAGAAAATTATAACAAAAGCATGTGCGGTAACAACAACATTATAAATTTGATCATCACCAATTAATCTTCCTGGTTGACCTAATTCAGCTCGAATCACTAATCTTAATGATGTTCCAACTATTCCTGCTCATGCACCAAATATAAAATATAATGTACCAATATCTTTATGGTTTGTAGAAAAAAATCATCGTTGCGTTCTTAAGAT